TTTTCCAAATTAATCCTGCGGATACATATAATTCAGAAGAATACGTGAATGATTCATATACAGCATCTCTTTCTTTTAGCAAGGGTTCTACCAATTGATATGTTTCCACAAATAATTGAAATTCAATTTCTTGATCTGTATCTTCAATTTTTGGAAACTTATAAAGCTCTTCTGTTAAGCCCTGATCAATGAACCTACAAAATCCTTCAAATTGTATCTGATTCAACCCAGGTATTGTAGACATTCCTGCATTTCCATCTCCGAGCATTTTGAATTTCCCATTTATCAAAAAATCCCATTCGTTTCTCATTCTGCATCGATTCATATGAATCGATGCAGAATGCTGGAATTTAGATTCTGTTTACTGAATCGCATGAAATTTTACCCAACTCCATATAGATGGAATGTATGAAATACGTATGAACGGGGGAAAAAGGATGATTTTATACTTAATAAAATTGGAATTTCTAAGAGACAGATCCAAATGGAAAGGAAGCGATAAATTCCACTTAGACTTACGGAGTTTTGTATAGAATCAAAAAAATAATTCAATTTATACCATTATTATGATATTCCAATCCGTTAGGATACCAGAAAAATAAACGTCGTGATTTGATCTATTCGCTAAGATAAAGACATAAGAATCAGACACAATATACCAGCGTAAAGCTCATTTTTTTAGCACTTACCTTTTTCGTGGATTCCACTGTTCAAAAAATGATTTGCGAAGAACCCCCTTTTTCTTTTTTTAGTAGAATTTTTAGAATAGGATTGAAGTGCGTAAGACGGCTTGTATTTAGTAAACCCGTGCCGATATAGCTATCTATATATACATCGCCCCCCTTTATTGCATAGTTCGCTTCGGGACAGCGCATGTCGTGCTCTATCAAAATTTCGATTTTCTCTTCAATCTAAATTGCAATTGCAGTACGACAATTTTCGGCAAATTCCCTATAGAGAGGCATCAGACACAGATAAGATAACCAATAAGCTAGCCGCGAAACGATTTATGTTTGGGGTTTACATATACTCATAATTGCTGTTATAATTGAAATGGAGAAGGCTTTTTTTATAGAAAAAACCAATATTGATTAGGTAGGTATCAATTTTGATTTTCTTCTATCATTAGGAAACACAATTTACAATTTAAATTTAAATCCAAGAGTTGGTCACGAATTTACAGTCACTAGTTAATGGTTCCAATTTGTCCTTAATTTTGGCTTTTGTGACTGAAAATGCACATTTCTTTTTTCATTTTTCAATAGAAAAAAAGAAAGAGAAAAGATAGGGATTAAGATGTTGTGTGAGATACTATAAAATCAATTGAAGAACCGGAGCCGATCCAAAAAAAGGACATATTTTTTTTAGGCAAGGAATTAAGAAAAACGAGATTTTATATGGACGTACACAAAAAAAAGAAAAGACATTGAGTACCCCCCCCAAACAAAACAAGCAAAGGGGGAATTTTTTCATCTATTTTGTATCGTTTTGGCGGCATGGCCGAGCGGTAAGGCGGGGGACTGCAAATCCTTTTTCCCCAGTTCAAATCTGGGTGTCGCCTGATCAACAAACGATAAGACTCGCAATCCCTTATTCTGCTTGGCTGGGCTAACTCGCCGAATCTTTTCCAGCAAAGTACGCGACTCTTGACATTTTCGTGATTCGAAATAGCTGGGGTTTCTGTTCTTTTTTTTTCTGTTCCTTAAACTTAAAGTGCTGTTAATCCTTGCATTTAGGATTCACGGAAAGATTATAGTAGTAGAAGCGCTTTCATATCAAATCAAGAGTTACCGATTTATTTCCACTGCTAATTGCTAATGCAGGGTCTACTGACCGGGTCTTGAATTAGATTGAAAAGCCCGAGGGAGAATCGAATTAATCGTTATGGAAGGGGCGGGAGATACTTTGTATGCAGTATACAGACTCATAAGAGTCTCTGAATGCACGGGCATTCAATCAATATTCGATTGGACGGATAATTGGCTTTTACTTAATGATAATAAAGGGCAACAAAAAAAACGAGGAGTTCTTATTATTACTACAGATTAGGTAACACTCCCTTTGATACTTCCAAAGAAAAGTGCGACTGTGGATTTTGTTTCATTTTTCCGGATTCTACTAGAAATCATATACGAACTTGTTCTAAGTGGATTTATTGGAGCGTTTCATATTTAGTGGAGTCTTTCATCAAGGGCGTTGGGCCAGAATCCCTTTTTGACTCTGCGCCAGTGATTCCACTATTATTAGGAAACAATAATGGAATAAATTCTTCATATTCATAGAGATAGGGGACATAATTCACATGGATATAGTAAGTCTCGCTTGGGCTGCTTTAATGGTAGTCTTTACATTTTCCCTTTCGCTCGTAGTATGGGGAAGAAGTGGACTCTAGAGATACTACTAATTGAGTTGGGGAATCAAACTGTATCACTTTTTTTATAGATCGTTCTGCAAAGCCTTTTTAATTATATTAATTATTAAATAATTAATATAATAATTAAATTCAGTAATTTAATTCCATTTAGAATTTCGAAATTGAATTAATCAAAATACCTTCATTTCGGAATTCTATTGGCTTGGATTCTGGCGAGGTAATTGTATTCGATTCTATTATGAATAGAATACAATTCATAATATATATGAATAATGCTCTTTCATAATCCAAATCAAACCGATATTTCCAAAATTCCTTCTATTTTGAAAGGAAGGGGGATACAGATCATAGGAATTTTATTCCAACCGAAGTCTTCCTAGATTTTCTATTTGGTTTTTCTGAACCGGCCCTTGCCAGAGTTCTCTATGGACAATGGGTAAGAACGCGGAAAACCGGACCCCCCTTTTTTTTTATTGGACTGTTCAAAGAGAAAAGAAAGGGTTCACGATTTAATTTGAATAGTTAATAATAATTTAATTTGAATAGTTAATAATAATTTAATTTGAATAGTTAATAATAATAAGGAATAGTTAATAATAATAAGATTGTGCCTTGGTCAAGTCACATATTTCGCACTTACCACCGATTTGATTATTTTTTATTATTTGAGTATTTTAGAAATTTGCTTTCTGCTATGCTTTATTGACCCGTTTCATATCATGGCTCCAGGGTTGACAATCGCCGGGGTACCCCTTTTTGAAATCGGAAGAAGTTATAGAATAGAACTCCTTGGATCATCTGTCAACCGCTCAATCAACGACTTCTTCGGAATGCTAAAAAAAACGATTACTTTATTTCTTTCCTATTTCATTTTCTTTTATTAACTTGATTTTCTTTTAGTAATATATGCCCAAATTTGTTTTTCTTTCATCGATTTGATTCTTTTTTTAATGGATACCGAGATTCATATTGAAGATTCATATTGAAAATAATCAGAAATAAATAAATTTAATAAATAAATTTGAAAATCGTAAGAGCAGCCTTTCGATTATTTCAGATTGATTGGAATGAACAAAAAGAAAATACAAATAGACGAAGCAAAGAAATAGAATTGAGATACTATGTATCTATTAACATGTATAAGGATCCATATCCATATTGTAGATTGATCTCTATTCAGTTTCTATCTTTATACATAAAAATAATAAAAATAGATAGTATGGTAGAAAGATTCATATATGAATCTTTCTACCATACTATCGAATCTCATAGGCTACTGCTGATTCTAGTCCGTTGGTTTCATTTAAGACTAAGACATGAAATTGAAATTTTTTTCTTAAATCCTTGATAAGAACTAAGAAGTCAAGTTTCGTTCAAATTAATCACTTTGACTGACCGTTTTTACGTATATTATAAGCAAAAACGCAGTAGGAACTAGAACGAACAGTGTAGTAGCAATAAATGCGAGAATATTTACTTCCATAGTCTCATCGTTTGGTTTTTTTTTACTTCGCAAGAACTCGGGATTTAATCCCATAGAGATGATAACCCTTTCGCTTGTAAATTCAATGGGATGAATTACATTTCGATGATAGCGAATGGGATCAATATCATGAATAACAATATTTGACTGTCAAGTCGATTCATCGTCGAGAATTCAATAGTATAACATAGGCAGCTCTTTTATCCACACACCAAATACAAACTTTGATTCCTGATTCAATCAAAAGAATTCCTTTACTTTAATACTAATACTTTTTTAATACTAATACTTTTTTTATTTACCAGTCTTTTTCAGTCTGTCTTTTCTATAATCGACCGCCTTACTTGTACAACCCCCTAACCGCTTTACACTTTCCTTGTTTACAAAGGGTTTAGAAAAAAACCAAACAAACAATCGAAACGAAATAGAAAAAGAAAAAGGGAAGGGGTTAAGTTCTAAACCCCTTTTCATTTTTCTTTTTTTTTCAAGAAAATAATATCATTAAAAAAAAAAAACGAAAAAGAAGTGTGATAAAGACGAGTCCCAGTAGAAAAGAATCGAATATTTCATAAAATTGACTATTTTATTTAGATTTATTTAGAGTTTATTCTTCTTTGGCAATACGCTTAAAAAAGATTATTCATTCCCTCTTCGGGAGGGGTTGGCGCCTTGCTTGATCTTTATTTTATTAAGAATATCATCCCCCCTCCCTTGGATTAGTACTAGAACGTATTCCTCAAAAGTTCGGCGTGAAATTTGAATGAGATAAATTCTTTCAAATTCAAACTAGTAATTTAAGTTAGCCAAACTAGAAACCAGAAAAGAAGATACTTTGAATCTGAATCTTAAAAGTATTCTATCAAAGTAACGATCTTAAATTCAGTTGTGTATACGCTCCCGGGAACGATATGGTACTCGATTCCATTCCATACACAGATGGGGGACAGTCAAAAAAACCAGACCCCCTACGGTAGCTCTTGGAATCCTGAATATGATGCTACCAATAATTGTAGCAATTCGCACATGTCTCTTTCTCATCAATCGGTACTGGTTGATGAGAAATCGAAATGAAAAAGAAAAAAGAGCAAAGGAGAGCAGTAGGCATGAAATTCTACCATTTTATTTTGATTTTGCCCCAGTTTAACAGAAACGGCGAGATATATTTATGTTTTTTTTTATTGGATTTGGATCCGTCGGGACTGACGGGGCTCGAACCCGCAGCTTCCGCCTTGACAGGGCGGTGCTCTGACCAATTGAACTACAATCCCGGGGCGGTAAAATGTACCGAATACCTATTTTTATGATTTCATTCAAACAATTTCATTTATATTTAGATAAATATCGACGTGTTGGAACCGAGACGTGAGTGAGATATTGATATACACACGGATATACACTTTAGTGAGAGCGGCACGGATTCCTTTCGTTATTGCCAAATCAATTGATAATTCGTTTTTCAATGTCCCAATGAAAAAAAAAAAAGAGTCTTTTTTTGCGTTACTTTATTCTTTTCATTAGACTTTATGCTTTCGATTTCATGATCCTGATATGAATCTAGATCATTATTAGCAAGATCAGAATTTATGGGAACAAATAAATGGAGCAAACAAAATAAATAAATAGCGGTAGGGATCTATCGGAGAATTGGACTCTTTTTATTCTTGAGTCTTTCGTATCTGGCATTTCTGGAAAACAAAGGGGGTTATATCATTTCCTGGTGGATCAGCGAATTATTGGGCCGAGCTGGATTTGAACCAGCGTAGACATATTGCCAACGAATTTACAGTCCGTCCCCATTAACCGCTCGGGCATCGACCCAGGAAGAATAAAGTCTAGGCTTATTTATAATCCACGATCAACTTCCTTTCGTAGTACCCTACCCCCAGGGGAAGTCGAATCCCCGCTGCCTCCTTGAAAGAGAGATGTCCTGAACCGCTAGACGATGGGGGCATATTTGCCCGACTGCCATCATACTTAGTATGAACAGTTTTTTGAAATTGTCAATATAATGGAATGGGATGACTAACTCTAAAGTAAAGGATCTTTCCACCTTTTCTGATCCCATACCAATAGCATTTTTTGATTCGTCCATCAATCGCTCATTCTAATCGCCATTCTAGTCTAAAATCGAAATCTATTATAGAAATTGCTATAAAAAAAAAAATAATAATAAAAATAAAAATAGGTCGAAAGACGAAAGTAGAGGACTCTTTTGGGAAGTGATTGGTCCGACATAAAAGAAGATTTTTTCTTCATTTCTTCCACTTAACTTTCATTCATTTATCCACTCCTTGGTAAGATGAGATCGGACTATTCCTATATCGCCCTAAGCTGGGAAATTAACAAATGAGAAATCCGAAAATCTGGGAACGGGGATTAAGATTAACAAGTTATCAATTTTTTTTTTTTTTTTTTCTCTAAAATTTTGGTTCGGGGAACAAACAGAATCTCTTTATCACATGTGAAATCTGGTGGATCTATGTCGAATTGGTAGGTCCATGTACCCATGTATCAATCAAATAAGTTTCGTTCCGTTCTGATGGGGTCAGATCAATTTAAGTCAATTCCATTAGGGTCGGTCTTGAAACACTTCATTTCATTAATATTTATCAAATCCAATATCAATAAACCCGGGTTAACCGATACTTATACTTATTACTTATTAAGTAAATCAAAATTATCGTTCCCCTAGGTGACACTCGCCGCTATGAGTCTACTGCATATACTTATAATTATAATATATATATAGATAGATATAGATCTATCTTATCCGCCTAGTGACTCCTTCACTAATTGAATCCAATTGCCCTTTTAACTCAGTGGTAGAGTAACGCCATGGTAAGGCGTAAGTCATCGGTTCAAATCCGATAAGGGGCTTTTTGGCCTTTTTCATAAATATAAATAAAGTCAAGTGGTAATATTCATATTGAAACGGGAATAAAAATTGTGTTGATTTGTAATAAAAAAAGTAACCAACTGGATAATAATGTAATTATAAACTTTCGAATTTAATGATAATACGTTATCCTTATAATGAGTTAGAATATAGTAATTAGAATAGTAATTCTACTTCTAAAAGAAAGTTGCTAAAAGAAAGTTGAACGCTTGTTTATTATAATGAGTAATGTGAAGTCGTCTCTTCGATCACCAAATATTTTTCTTTTCCATTATTCCAATCTAATCTATTGTAAAGATTCGAAATCAACAAAATAAAAAGTAAGTGGACCTAACCCATTGAATCATGACTATATCCACTATTCTGATATTCAAATTGCAAATTCGATAGCTATGAAATTCGAACAGTAGATTTTTTTTATTTGATATTTCTTTGGACTCCGCAAGAATCCGTCGATATTTCCGATTCAATCCGCTTTTTCCTAGGCGTTCCATACTAAGATACTAAGAAAGGGTGATTCCAAGTTCCAAGACAAGAGCTGTTTCCAATATGTTTCTTTTTCTTTGATTCCCGAACCGAACACAAGAAGATCAAGTTTGATCTCTATCTAATTTATATCGATATCTGATTTATATATAAATCAGATCGCGGCTTCATGTATCAAATATTTTCATATCAAGGCATACGATCTTTTTGTTTTGTTCCGACAATGTTAGGATAGTGGGTGTGAGAAAGAAACTTTCATTT